CTTCTAGTAAACTAAAGTGATCGTTTAATAGCTATTTTGCTTCAATCTATCCTATCAAAAAAAAAAAAATTGAAGATTTAGTTACGATTAGAAATAGACTTTTCTATCTTTATCCATGGATCCTTTACTCATACTTATTCAATTGGAAGTTTTGATCCAATAAAAAAATTATGTTTCGTAATTTCATAATCCAATTTTTCAATTTATAATTGACTTTTGGAGACAAATCACGACAATGTATATTATTCCTCCAATATTTCATTGAGAGGTAAAGGATTAAATCCTTTTAAGAAATAAAGTTTTTAATCGGAATATAAATCAAACCGAAAGACCCCTTAACTACTGACGGGGTTAATAGAACGAATCACACTTTTACCACTAAACTATACCCGCTACAATATTATTATTGTATATAAACGGACTCTTTGTCGAACAAGGGACTCTGGTGTCCTCAAGATAGGATGAGAAAAAATCCTGAAAATGAGAGCGTTGCCGTTTTTCGTTAGAAGATTTTCTAAAATTAGAAAGAGGGATACTCATTACCCTTGATTTTTTTTTCTTTTTATTATTTAGCCAAAATTCTTTGGCTATTAATAAATCAAAATAGTGAAGAAGTCAGAAAAGAAAGAATAGAAATGCCTTTTTTGTTATATTATTAGGAAGAGAAATAGTCCTTTTCTGCTTCGGATTATTCTTTTACTTTAGATTTCAAAAAAAATACCAAGATTTTTTTCTACAGCAAGCAAAGTAGATTGCAGAATTATAGGAATCGTAGATACTCATAGATAAAAAAAATGGATTGGATTTGAAAAAAGGAGCCCGGCCGGGTCGGGCTGACCAGGCCAAGCCGTGGAAATTCGAACTTAAAAAAGCCCGTCTTTTTTTTTTTTATGAAAAAGATATTTTGATATTTCTATAAAAAAAAATGGAATGAAATTGTTGATAAAAGTGGTATCTATAGAATAATCTATTTATTGAAATTTCTATTTCAAATAGATTAGATAAAATATATATATATATATAGATATATAATAAGAAAGATATATATAATAAGAAAGAATAAAAAAAAGAATAAGAAAGAATAAAAAAAAGAGCTTTTTTTTTTCAAGCATTATCATTCTTTTTTGAGAACTGTAACATAGTAATTATTTTTTTTTTCAATTAGGAGAGATGGCTGAGTGGACTAAAGCGTCGGATTGCTAATCCGTTGTGCGAGTTATTCGTACCGAGGGTTCGAATCCCTCTCTTTCCGTTTCGATTTTTGACAGTGGAATCGATCAAACAAATCCTAATACCATTTAATGTTAAATGAAGCAAGGAACCCCACTTTTTTTGTTTTATTCTTCACGCCCGGGATTACGTCCTGGATCATTAGATAGGAATCCGAAGATGAAGAGCGAAACAAAGAATATTACTACGATATAAACAAAGAGTTTGAGAGTAAGCATTACACAATCTCCAAGATCATTAAAAAAAAAAAGAGAGAATAGATTCCCTATTTTTAGACCACATATCCTATCTCGTTGACCTTGACACCAAGAAATCAAGGAAACGATTTCTTTCTATAAATTGTCGAAATAGAAAATAGTTTCAAAAATGTATTTTTTTGCAATAAGAATGGAGCTTTTCATGACAAAAAAACGCCTTTCTATAGTGAGTGGTGGACTCCAAGTCTAAGTAGTCTTTTCGATTAAAAACGGGTTGGAATGAGGAAATGGGGTAATCCAGATTTATCACGGCTATAAAAAAATTTCAAAGTTTGAATTGAGGGTTCCTTCATACTGTCAGACCTATACTTATCTTATTTTGTCTCTGATTTTCGCAATTGTTAGAATTTTTTTCTCGAATAAATCATGAATTTTTCTAGGACAGTATTAAGGATCTCATCGAAAACTTACAGCGGCTTGCCAAACAAAGGCTAAGAGAAAAAAGAAAAGAGGTATTACTGGCATAACATCGACAATTGGATTCAAAAAGGCATAGGCTTCGGGCAATTTGGCGAATAAAAAACTATCCGAAAACGGCGTAGAATTAAAGCAAAAACTGATCAAATTAAAGATATTAAGCATAACAAATTCATTTTTTTTTCTTGGATATTATTTTGATTAAGTTATTAATCTATTTTGAGATAAGGAAAAAATAAAGAAAGGAAAATAAGTCTGATTAAAAAAAAAACACACATATTTCTTTGAACTCATCCAATCAAAAAAGCCCTTCCATTTTGATTTTAGAAGAGAATTGAAGAAATGAGACTTTCATACAATATCTTAATTGAATTCCATATAATGATCAATAAATTCGGTTGAATTCTATATCTAGACGTGTCAAAATTCTAACAATAAACTAATCTATTTCATAAATTTTAGGAACTCGAATTGACGAAAAAGGAATACCCATATTACTCTTTAGTAGTTTTAAATAGAAATCAAAATGGGGCGTGGCCAAGTGGTAAGGCAACGGGTTTTGGTCCCGCTATTCGAAGGTTCGAATCCTTCCGTCCCAGAGTATACTTATTTTCTATATCAGAATAAAGATAAAAGAAAAAAAGTGGATCTTTCTTAACTGCCTTTTAAGATAAGATCAAAAATCGGGCATTCTTTTATGATTCACCATTCCCATAAAAATCAATTGGGAGAGTAGATAGGGGTTAATCAGTAATGTAAGAAAGATATCAATTTGAATATCTGTCTATGTCTAGCCCAAATCTTATTGATAAAAAATCAAATTAGATACGAAAAGATGTTTTTTTTTTCTTTGAACCTCGTAGGTTATTTGGTGTTTGGTTCTAATGAATAATTGTAATTCTATTAACAATTGACGTGGGTGTGATTCATATCTCCCATCCGCTCTACTTTCGAGAAAGATTATTTGGACCTCAAGCCAAAGAAGCCTCGAAAAAAAGGAGGGAATGTTTATACACAGAGATTGCTAACCTAATAGTGCCGTTTTTTTTTTTTAATATTACTATTTTTATTTTGTTTGTGAATCCTTACCTTAATTATAGATATGAAACTAAACAGAAACTAAATATTTAATATAGAATATCCAGAATTTCTTCTGAATACGGCAATTTCACAGACTTTGTCATTCTGATTTTCTATTTCAGAATGAAATAAAAGAAAAAAAGTGAAATTCAACTTTCCCCTTCATCAGTTTTTTTATCCAATTCAATTTTTAAAAATTGGATTTCTTTTTCTATCTAACTATCCCATTTAAATCATCGACGGTTCGGTTTGAATCTCAATTCAATATATATGGATTTCTCTCTCTTATGGTGATCGAATACAATTTATGGATCAAACTTTATTTAAATCAAATAGGAAATTTTTTCAATTCAATATAAATATTGAATTGAAAAAATATTAGATTGTCGAATCTATATCTATCGACTTATTTGAAGATGCAACCAACGTAAAGCGGATTCAAAAAGATTCGTTTTTTTTTTATTTATTTACTTTTATTTAAAATTGAGACTATTTCTGCTATATTTTTATTTTTGTAATAAAAAAGAAATAGATATCTATTGTATTCATAGAAAATAGGGTTAATTTAAATTATTACTGAGACTTTTTCTTCATCATAAATTACCTATTTCTTTATTATTTTCATATTTGATTTGATTTGAATCTATTCATAATATGAATAGATTCATATAGAAGAATAAAATAAGTTTAATATTAAGTATATTAGGAAGAGCTATAGATTACTACGTACTGACTGAACCAATGACTATTCATGATTCCGTAATTCAATCAATTACTTACACACCTATTAAAAACCGGAGGAATCTTATGTTATGGTAAAACTTCGTTTGAAGCGATGTGGTAGAAAGCAACGTGCGACTTGAAGGACATGATCAATTTGCTGTGGATATTAAAACAAACCACCACCTTTTATTATATAGAAATGAAGGTGCTCTTGGCTCGACATTCTTTTCTACTCTTTTCTATCAGAATCCGTGTTTTTGTTGGGTTGGGATATAAACAGTATAGGGTGGAGCTCGAGTAGAAAATTTTGATTTGATTTTTAAAGGGAAAGGATCTAGGGTTAGTTAATGTAAATTAAATCAATAAGTTGGAACAACTTCGTACATAAGTCTATTTTTCATATAGAAATGGAAAGGGTCTGACTCAAAGCATTTTCAAATAAAAAAAAAAGCAAACTAGTTGGAATTGGTAAAGCTCTTTCGATCAAAAGATTCTCATGCGGGAATCAATTGTTCATATGATTCCTTGATAGAAAGAGATCACAAACACAAAAAAGAGAAAAAAGGGGCATGTTGCTGCCATTTTTTGAAATGATTAAAGATCTCCGAAGTAATGTCTAAACCCAATGATTCAAGTTAAAGGATCCTGGAACAAGGAAATACCGTTTTCAATTGTCTCAATCACCAGATCAGAATAAAGAATCAAACTAGATTCTAAATAGACAAACAAAAAGGGGTTAGAGACCACTCAATAAAAAAAAAAATAGCTAAGGATTTTTGGAGCTATTTGAGAGTTATCCAACTTGAGTTATGAGAGTACGAATGTTTTTTGCTTTTTCTTAAAAATAAGAAAGAAGGAAAAAGAAAGAGTAAAAAGAAGGAGTTAAATGTCCCATGGATTTGCTGGATTATGGATCGATTTGACATTCTAATTTCGTGTACACATAGATATAACTTAACTTCTAATCATTTTTTCTTGAGCCGTATGAGGAGAAAACTTCTTATACGTTTCTGGGGGGGGTGTTTATTATTCAATTCCATCTATTCTATCCCAATGAGCCTTTTATCGAATCGTTGCAGTTGATGTTCGATCCCGAAGAGAAGGAAGAGATCTTCGAAAAGTGGGTTTTTATGATCCGATATATAATCAAACCCATTTGAATGTTCCTGCTATTTTATATTTTCTTGAAAGGGGCGCTCAACCTACAGGAACTGTTCATGACATTTTAAAGAAGGCGGGGGTTTACGGAACTTCATTTTTTTTTAGTTAAAAAAATTTCATTCATTTTTAATTAATGAAATACAAATTTTTTTTTTAATAAAATACAAAAAAGAGGGTGTGGGTGTGGATGACTCATATAGAGCTTTGAATCAATTTTTCTTTATTATTTCCTCCCCCTCCTTTGCTCTATTTAGAGTGTTTTCTTAGTATTTTATTTCTTATAATAAAATACTAAGAAAACAAACTAATCAAAAAATTGAAATTTATTTTTTAATTTGATTCTTACAGTTTTTTATATTCTTTAATAATCATTTATATTAAACAGTCACAATCATATTGACAACAATGTATCAAACAAATATAATTCGATCGTAAATAAATAGATCCATTTCTATTTATCCTTATTCATGCCGCAGAGATTGGGTTTTTACTTTTTTTACTTATGGATTCTTTGAATTTGTTGTGATACAAGAAATAAGATTTTTTGCCTGATAGAAGAAGTTTTTTAATGAATAAAAATGGTTAACACAAGAAGTGTTTTATCAATTTTGCCTTTTTCTAGTTCTATTTTTTTATTTTATATGAAAATTTCTTGTATTTTTAGCGGATCTGAACGAATGCTTAGAATCGAGTAGAAATTTGAATTTTATTCAATTTCTTACTAATTGAATGTTTTGATTGTGTTATGAAATTCCACATTTTTGATTCCGGTTATATCTCCATATTCTATTTTTTTTTGGGGTTGCTAACTCAACGGTAGAGTACTCGGCTTTTAAGTGCGGCTAGCATCTTTTACACATTTTTATGAAGAAAGGGATTCGTCCATATCATCGGTAGAGTTTTTAAGACCGCGACTGATCCTGAAAGGAATACATGGAAAAAATAGCATGTCGTATCAATAAAGAATTTAAAGTTTGGTCGAGTTAATAAATGGATAGAGTCCGAGGGACAAAATTATGAGAAAACTAAAAGAAACGAGCTTCTTTTCTTAATTTGATTTGACTGATTACCCGATCTAATTAACTGTTAAAACTAAATTAGTGCCTAATGGGGTAAAGACCTTTCTCAGGAGTGGATTATTGATTTTTTTTTGAGTCCTAATTATTCAATTAGTTATTCCCTATTTCTTAGGGATTAAGCATGAATGTGTAAAAGAAGCAGTATATTGATAAAGAGAACATCTTTTTTTTCCAAAATCAAAAGAGCGATTAGGTTGAAAAAAAAATAATAATAATAAAGGATTTCAAAACATCTTCTTATCTTAGAACAAACATACATCAATTAAATGAAAAAGGAGAGTGTAGAGAATCCGTTGACGAATCCACCTATCTTCGAGGTATCTATTTTTGTTTATTCTTACTATGATAATACCTTGATTTGACTCTATCGCACTATGTATCATTTGATAACCGATTAGATCCCCCACCCTTGCTTTGGTTCAAATTGAGTTTGAAATGGAGGAATTTCAACAACTATATTTAGAACTAAAAAGATCTCGCCAATATTACTTCCTATACCCGCTGATTTTTCGGGAGTTTATTTATGGGCTTGCTCATGATTATGTTTTCAATAGAAATAAATCATCAATTTTGTTGGAAAGTGTGCGTTATGACAATAAATCCAGTTCACTAATTGTGAAACGTTTAATTACTCGAATGTATCAAGAGAATCATTTGTTTATTTCTGCTAATGATTCGAAACAAAATCAATTTTTTGGGCACAATAACAATAATCATTTGTATTCTCAAATAATATCGGCAGGATTTGCAGTCATTGTGGAAATTCCATTTTCCCTACGAGTAGTGTCTTATTTACAAGGGAAAGAAGTAGCAAAATCTCATAATTTAAAATCAATTTATTCAATATTTTCTTTTTTAGAGGACAAATTCTCACATTTAAATTCTGTGTTAGATGTAGTAATACCCCACCCCATCCATCTTGAAATCTTGGTTCAAGCCCTTCGCTACTGGTTAAAAGATGCCTCTTTTTTGCATTTATTACGGTTTTTTTTCTACGAGTATTTTAATTTGAAGACTCTTAGTACTTCACAGAAATCCATTTCTATTTTTAATCCAAGATTCTTCTTCTTCCTATATAATTCTCATATATGTGAATGCGAATTTATTTTCCTTTTTCTCCGTAATCAGTCCTATCATTTACGATCAATATCTTATGCAATCTTTCTTGAACGAATCTATTTCTATGAAAAAATCAAACATCTTGTAGATGTCTCTTCGAATGATTTTCAGAACAACCTATGCTTGTTCAAGGATCCCTTCATACATTTTGTTAGATATCAAGGAAAATGGATTCTCGCTTCAAAAGATACGTCTCTTCTGATGAATAAGTGGAAATATTACTTTATAAATTTATGGCAAGATCATTTTTACGTATGGTCTCAATTAGGAAGGGTCCGTATAAAGCAATTATGCAAATATTCTCTTGACTTTCTAGGCTATCTTTCAAATGTGCAATTAAATCCTTCCGTGGTACGGAGTCAAATGCTAGAAAACTTATTTCTAATAGATAATACTATAAAGAAGTTGGATACAAAAATTCCAATTATTTCTAT